AGATATCAAAATTGTTTCCTTCTTGATTAAAGGGGATTCCTATGGCTCCAACAAACAAAGGAAATAAGACTAATATAAGCATAGAGAATAGCATAGTATTGTCCGATTCATGGGGATAAAAAAAAGTCTTTGTAGGACCAAAAGGCAAAATAGTAAGAAAAGGCATTTTTGTTACATGAGTATCCATTCGGTATGTTTTCTTCGAAAAAAAAGAAGTCCTTTCCCTTTCATTATTATTTATTTTTAATAAAGCAACTAAAGGAAAACTTTTTTTAATCGATTTTTGCTCCTCTTTACCCCATAGAGATATTGAATAGAAGGAATTTCCTTTTTTGCCACTGTAATTTTGAAAACGAACGTTTAAATGTCCTTCAAAAGTAAGTAAATAAATCCGAAACATATAAAATGCAGTTAATCCGGCTGTGAAAGAAGCAATTATTGCGAAAATCGGTGAATATAACCAACTATCATTAAGAATTTCATCTTTGGACCAAAAACAAGCAAGAGGTGGAATACCACAAAGAGAAAGTGTACCTAATAAAAAAGCAGTTTTTGTAATTGGCACGTGCTTTCTTAACCCGCCCATAAGAGCCATATTCTGGCTTTTATCTGGAGCGTATCCAACAAGAGCTTCCATTGAATGAATAATTGATCCGGATCCTAAAAACAACAAGGCTTTCGAATAAGCATGAGTAATCAAATGAAATAAAGCGGCTCGATAAGACCCCATACCTAGAGCTAACATCATATAACCCAATTGAGACATTGTAGAATAGGCTAAACTTTTCTTAATATCTTTTTGAGCAAGAGCTAAAGTGGCTCCTAATAATACTGTTATTATACCTATAAAAGATATTAGATTCATTATGTATGGTATCGCTATGAAAAGTGGAAGAAGACGAGCTACAAGAAAAATTCCCGCTGCTACCATAGTAGCGGCGTGGATAAGAGCCGAAATAGGAGTAGGTCCCTCCATGGCATCAGGTAACCATACATGAAGGGGAAATTGTGCGGATTTAGCAACTGCGCCGCCAAATAATAGAAAGGCACACAAAGTAACAAATAAAAAGTGAACCTCCTTCTTATAAATCAAGTTATTGAATATTTCGAACAAATCCCGAAATTCGAAACTACCCGTTGTCCAATAAAGACCTAAGATTCCTAATAATAAACCAAAATCCCCTACACGATTAGTTACAAAGGCTTTTTGACAAGCACTTGCCGCACTAGGTCGTGTGAACCAAAACCCTATTAATAGATAAGAACACATCCCAACCAACTCCCAAAAAATATAAATTTGTATCAAATTCGAACTTGTAACTAATCCCAACATGGAAGTATTGAAAAAACTCATATAAGCAAAAAATCTCAAATATCCTTGATCATGAGACATATAATTGTCGCTATAAAAAAGAACCAGAATTCCAACTGTGGTGATTAATATTGACATAATAGAAGTAAGCGGATCAATAAAGTGTCCGAACTCGAAAGAAAAATCATTATTGATGGTCCAAGACCATATGTATTGATAGATAGAACTCCTATTTATTTGCTGAATAGATAGATCGACCGAAAAAATCATAACTATACTTAACAAAAAAATACTAGGAAAAGCCCAAATACGGCGAAGATTTTTTGTTGCCGTTGGAAAAAGTAGAAGTCCCACTCCTATTAACATAGGAACTGGAAGCAGAACGAAAGGTATGATCCAAGAATATTGATATGTATGTTCCATAAAAATAATAATTTTTTTATTCTTAATTAATTGTTTCTGATTCACCGGTTCTTATCTCTTTTAAAAGGGATTACTAAAGTATTAAAAAAGCAACTGAAACTAAAATGGAATTTTCTGTTCGTAGTTAGTTTGAACCTTTCTCAACTACTTCAAAAATTTTCAAAGTGAAAAATAACGAATTATTTTATACTAAGTTTATACTAAGTTTATACTAAGTAAGATTTTTAGGAAAACGTAGCAGCAAATTACAATTTCCATTATTATTCCCTATTACAAAAATTTATGGACATATATCAAGACTAAAAAATTGGACAAAAAAAAAAGAAGTACTTTATTTTGATATCAATCATCGGATGTCCCATAACTTTGCCTAATAAAAAAATAAAAAAAGAACTAGGTATTTTTGTTTGTTTATTCAGAATAATTAACGAGTTTCATTCGGGACTGATTGATTATGTTCTATTCTAATAAATGGCATTTAATAACCAATTACTAGAAAAGAAAAAGATTCAAGTTTTTTATTAGGTAGGTAAGGGTTCTTAAGCTTGTTCGATATGTATTTTTTATGTACAAATGGAACATCCCAAAAAGAGACAGAGATAGAAAGGTATCACAAATAACTCCGAAATACAAATTATTTTGCCTCAGTGGAATAGGAATTGAAAAAAAAAACGATTTGTTTTAAACAATAGATGTCTTTCACATCCAATTTTTGCAATGAATAACTTTTTATTTTTTGAATGGCAGTTCCAAAAAAACGTAGTTCTATATTAAAAAAACGTATTCGTAAAAATATTTGGAAAAAAGGGGGATATTGGGCAGCGCTGAAAGCTTTTTCGTTAGCGAAATCCCTTTCGACCGGGAATTCAAAAAGTTTTTTGTACGACAAATAATGAATAAAACGTTGGAATAATTGGAATCCGCATCCACCTGACTCCAAAAACGAGCCAATTTCGTTTCGAATTTAGATTCCATTTTTTAATATAGAATAGAAAAATAGAAGTAAAAAAAAATAGAAATAGAAAAAGTAAGTAATAAATAATGATTTCCATTGCCTACTGTTTTGAACCAATGGATTTGGCTACTGAATTGGTACTTTTTTTTATTTGAAAAAAAAAAAGGAATAAAAATGGAGAGTTTTGCCTTTATTTGTATTTGAATATGCTTTTCATTCCCGGGATGGGGATTCTTAATTTCCCCATCACCCACCCACTTATAAATAAGACAATAATAAAGGTTTTGTTTTGTCTTTTCTTTTTTTTTTTTTCTTTTCTATTTCTCCTTTTCTATTTCAATTTATGCTATAGAATAGCATAAATTGAAATCTTTAGACAAAAGCAATGAGTTGTTGAAACTAATTATTAATTATACTGTTTTTTTTAACTTTCTGAATCATCACTCCAAGTGAGAATGAGAAAAGCGTCTTTCGCCATTTCGGCGTATTTCTAATTTCTATACGAATAGTATGCAATTTAGAAGTAATAAAAAAATCCTATGTTTGAAAGGGAGGATCAATCTAAAAATATCTATTTTTAGAAATCGGATTTAGAAATCAATTTTTAAAGTAGGACAATAGAAATCAAAATTCTTTTATATAATATGTATAGCTCAATACCTAATTGGTTTGATAAACCCTAAGACAAATTCATACTGAAAAAAAAAACCTAACGATTATCACAAGACAAAAGTTATGCAAATTAAATAAAATTTTTTTGAATTATTGGATATTATGCTTAAATTGTGATCGTGATCCATAAAAAAGAAAAAGAATATGTTATTGTTAAATTGTTAAGTTAAATAAAACTGAAACCTTAAATAACTAAATAAAACGATAAAAAAGGGATTGTTTCAATCTCTATTGAAACAGGTTTTTATTCATCAATTGAATGCTTCCTAAAACATCAATTGAATGCTTCCTAAAAATAAAAAGTATTTCATTGAAACTTTCTCTTTCACTTTCAATCTCGACGATTAAATAAAAATAAGTTATTATTATTTCTAGCAAGCCGCTATGGTGAAATCGGTAGACACGCTGCTCTTAGGAAGCAGTGCTAGAGCATCTCGGTTCGAATCCGAGTGGCGGCATAACATCTTCTAATCTTCTAAAAGATATATAAAAGCCCTATAATGAATTGAATTTCCGATTTCCATTCCGTATACTCAAGAGACTTTCACTTTTTACTTTTAATTTCATTTTTTATTTATGATATTTTCAACTTTAGAACATATATTAACTCATATATCATTTTCGGTCATTTCAATTGGAATTACAATTCATTTAATAACCTTATTAGTCGATGAAATCGTAGGACTATATCATTCATCAGAAAAGGGGATGATAGCTACCCTTTTCTGTCTAACAGGATTATTAGTAATTCGTTGGATTTATTCGGGGCATTTCCCATTAAGTGATTTATATGAATCATTAATCTTTCTGTCATGGAGTTTCTCCATTATTCATAGGGTTTTAAAACATAAAAATCATTTAAGCGCAATAACCGCGCCAAGTGCTATTTTTACCCAAGGCTTTGCAACTTCGTGTTTGTTAACCAAAATGCATCAATCCGGAATATTAGTGCCCGCTCTACAAGTTCAGTGGTTAATGATGCACGTAAGTATGATGGTATTCGGCTATGCAGCTCTTTTATGCGGATCATTATTATCCACAGCTCTTCTAGTCATTACATTTCGAAAAGTGATAAGGATTTTTGGTAAAAGCAATAAATTATTAAATGGAACTGTAACTGAGTCGTTTTCCTTCGGTGAAATACAATACATGAATGCAAAAACCAATGTTTTACTAAATACTTATTTTTTTTCTGCTAGAAATTATTACAGGTATCAATTGATTCAACAATTGGATCATTGGAGTTATCATATTATTAGTCTAGGATTTATCTTTTTAACCATAGGTATTCTTTCAGGCGCAGTATGGGCTAATGAGGCATGGGGATCATATTGGAATTGGGATCCAAAGGAAACTTGGGCATTTATTACTTGGACTATATTTGGGATTTATTTCCATACTCGAACAAATAAAAAATCGGAAGGTTTTAATTCCGCAATTGTGGCTTCTATGGGCTTTGTTATAATTTGGATATGTTATTTCGGGGTCAATCTATTAGGAATAGGGTTACATAGTTATGGTTCATTTAATTAACAATTCACATCTAATTGAATTGCAAATTGAAGAAAAGAAAGGGCCTGATGAAGACAAACATAGGACAGCGCATATATATAAACGAAACTGAGTGGAAACCGCCGAGAACCTTTTGAATCAAGTAGTGGAGTGATTCAAAAGGTTCTCACAAACGCCAAAGGGGTTTGGTTACAATTCAAATTTATTTTTTCTTTTTTTATTCATGAAAATTCTCTATAAAAAAATTAGATAGAATAGCTTCGACCTTGTCCACTGATAGTGACAGAACGAAATCCGGATAAATACCAATACCAAGTACGGGTAGAAGAATAGAGATCAAAACAAATAATTCCCGTGGTCCAGAATCAAAAAAATAAGAGTTTACGCCATTAAATAGCTTGTACCCATAAAACATTTGCCGTAACATAGATAATGAATAAATAGGAGTTAATATCATTCCAATTGCCATTACAAAAGTAATCAGTATTTTTGCTATTAAAAAATATTTTTGGCTAGTAATTATTCCAAAAAAGACTATCAATTCCGCAACAAAACCACTCATGCCCGGTAATGCAAGGGAAGCCATTGATAAGATACTAAATAGCGTGAATATCTTTGGAATTGGTATAGCCAGTCCGCCCATTTCGTCGAGATAACCATGACGTATTCTATCATAACTCGTTCCTGCTAAGAAAAAAAGTGCAGCGCTAATAAACCCATGAGAAATTATTTGTAAAATGGCTCCGCTGAGTCCTGTATCAGTTATCGAGCCAATTCCTATAATTATGAAACCCATATGAGATACAGAGGAATAGGCGATTCTTTTTTTTAAATTGCGTTGGCCAGGAGATGTTAAAGCTGCATAAATTATTTGCATTGTACCTACTATGATTAACCAGGGAGAAAATAGAGAATGAGCGTGCGGTAATAGTTCCATATTGATCCGAACCAAGCCATATGCTCCCATTTTTAATAAGATTCCGGCCAGAAGCATACAAGTACTGTAATGGGCCTCCCCATGGGTGTCTGGTAACCATGTATGTAAGGGTATAATCGGTGATTTGACAGCAAAAGCAATAAGAAATCCAATATAGAATAGTATTTCCAGTGCCACGGGATACGATCGATTAGCTAATATTTCCAAATTTAATGTTGGTTCATTGGAACCGTATAAACCGATACCCAAAACTCCTATTAATAGAAAAACGGAACCTCCTGCAGTGTACAAAATAAACTTTGTAGCTGAATAAAGACGTTTCTTTCCACCCCATGCTGATAGAAGTAGATAAACAGGAATTAATTCTAATTCCCACATGATGAAAAAAAGTAAAAGGTCACGAGAAGCAAATGATCCTATTTGACCGCTATACATTGCTAACATCAGGAAATAGAATAATCGGGAATTCCGAGTAACTGGCCAAGCCGCTAACGTAGCTAAAGTGGTGATAAATCCCGTCAATAAAATGGGTCCTAGGGAAAGTCCATCTATTCCCAATCTCCAGTAAAAACCAAAAAAATTGATCCATTTATAATCCTCTGCGAGTTGTATTAATGGATCGTCCAATTCAAAATGATAACAGAAGGCATAGGTCGTTAGAAGGAGTTCTAGCACGCATATATATATAGTATACCCCCTAGTCACCTTATTTCCTCTATGAGGGAGAAAGAAAATGAAAAAACCCGTGGCTATCGGAAAAACTACAATTATTGTTAACCAAGGAAAAAAGTTCGTGGTAAAGGCAAGATACACTCGAACCAGACAAAACCGTGCTCGAAAAATAGAATATATATTCTTAATTTTTTTTTTTTATTTTTCGAGTACGGGTTTTTGTCGGTAATCAGTAAGTAAAAAAAATGTATTCAAAATAGATTCAAGTGGGGTTTTTTGGAACGTATCAATATCAATAAGCTAGACCCATGCTTCGAGTTGTTTCATGCCATAAATAAACTCGAACACTCAAGAAATCCGTTGGACAGGCGGATTCACATCTCTTACAACCAACACAATCCTCCGTTCTTGGAGCAGAAGCAATTTGTTTAGCTTTACATCCGTCCCAAGGTATCATTTCTAATACATCCGTGGGACATGCTCGGACACATTGAGTACACCCTATACATGTATCATAAATCTTTACTGAATGTGACATTGAATCTATCAATTTCTGAATTCATAAATTTTCGATCTAGTAATTTTTGAAATGAATCATATATTGAAACACCAGATCAATCAACGATTTACCAGAATTTTGGAATCAATCCATTTCTGGATCAACTGATAAGAGGGAACAAAGATACTTTGATTTTTTACGTTTTTGCCAATATGATCGAGGTTAGGACGTATTATAGATGCTAATTCGAATTGATGAATATTCTGATTTTGAAATACTATTTTATTTATTCAACAAAGTCGATTGATTGATACGAATTGATTTTCTGTTACGATAAATTGACGAAACAATAGCTGATCCGATAGCTGCTTCAGCGGCTGCAATAGCTATAACAAAAATTGAGAAAATATCTCCTTTTAATTGCCTACTATCAAAAAAATCGGAAAATGTTACAAAATTTATATTAACCGCATTTAGTATAAGTTCAAGACACATCAGGGCCCGGACAATATTTCGGCTCGTGATCAATCCATAGATACCAATAGAAAATAAATAAGCACTCAAAATAAGTACATGCTCGAGCATCATTGACCAACTCCGTACCAATTTCGATTCATTTCAATATGAACAATAAGTCAAGTGATTTGATTGCTTATAATCTAACAAGTATAGAACAAAAGAATATATTGCTAATAGATCGAATCATTCTATTTGATTTATACATGAAACAGTATTCAAATAGAATTGAAGGCAAATAGATGTGCTAACACAGAAAAGTTGAATTTGGATTACTGTTGCTAGTTATAAAGATTTTTTACTGACGAGCTACGGCAATTGCACCTATCAAAGCAACTAAAAGAATTATCGAAATGAGTTCAAATGGAAGAAAAAAGTCGGTTGATAAATGAATTCCAATTTGTTGACTATTACTTATCAAATCTTGCTCTATAATCTGGTTGGATCGTGTAGTCCAAATAATCCCGTACCACGACGTATCTAGAATAGTAGTGAGTAAGGACAAAAAAAGACTTGTACAAACCAGAGAAGTAACTCCATCCCCAATAGTCCAAAGATTCAAATGAAAATCGTTGGAATAGTCTGAACCATTCATGAACATTACAGCAAATATGATTAAAACATTTACAGCTCCTACATAAATAAGGAGCTGTGCAGCAGCTACAAAAGGCGAATTTGATAGAATATAGAATAAGGATATACAAATAAGAACGAATCCCAATGAAAAGGCAGAATAAATCGGGTTGGTAAGTAATACCACTCCCAGACCTCCTAATATAAGACCCGATCCTAGAAAAACTAAAAGAAAATCATGTATTGGTCCAGCCAAATCCATTATATTAAAATAAGAGATAAATAAATCGAAATGTTTTTTCATGACCTTATTGAACCGACCAGGCAACTTTTTTTTTATGAGGCATTCCCGATTGAATTCAATTCAAATCTAATAGGTGTGAATTGATGTGGGTACAGTTATTGGATCAATTTCGTTCTTTTCTTTATTGGAAATGGCAGTTGGAAATTGAAAGTCTATATTTCGAAAAAATTGTGGATATATTAACAGACTTTCAATACAAATGAATTTGTACTTCTCATAATCCAATCTATAGTTGGGATTTGTACCAAACAAAGAGAAAGACCTTATTCCTTTATACCAACACGGAACCCTAGTAATTTCCAATAATAAAGAGATTTACCCGTTTTTTCTTTGAGACGAATTCAAAACTGTTCGAATTGTAAAATCGTCAATTACTGACATTGGTAAACGACCTAAAGCAATTTGATTGTAATTCAATTCGTGACGGTCGTAAGTAGCAAGTTCATATTCTTCAGTCATTGATAAACAATTTGTTGGACAATACTCAACGCAGTTACCACAAAAAATACAAATTCCGAAATCAATACTGTAATTAAGCAAGCGTTTCTTTCGAATATCAGTTTCCAATTTCCAATCAACAACAGGCAGATCTATAGGACATACACGAACACATACTTCACAAGCAATACATTTATCAAATTCAAAATGGATTCGACCGCGGAAGCGCTCTGATGTTATTAATTTTTCATAAGGATATTGAATAGTTACAGGGAAACGATTTGCTTGGGATAAGGTAATCATGAAACTTTGACCGATGTACCTTGCAGCTCGTACTGTTTGTTGACCATAATTCATGAACCCAGTTACCATAGGGAACATATCGGGAATATCTATGAATAAATTTTGTCTTTCTCTTGTTTGAGGTAAGCCGTGAATATAGTATCTTTTTTTTTGTTTACAGTGAAAGGAGTTGGGAAGAGGTTGTTAATAATAAATTACCAAGAGAAATAGGTAAAAGAAATTTCCAGCCAAGATTTAATAATTGGTCCATTCTTAGTCTAGGTAAAGTCCATCTTGTTGTGATAGAAATGAACAAGAACAAATAAGTTTTAGCTAATGTAATAAAGATACCAATTGTCGTTCCAAAGATTCCATCTGCTTTATTTATTTCAAATAACTCAGGAACAAATATGTACGGAATTGAAAGATTCCAACCGCCCAAGTAAAGAACTGTTACAAATAATGAGGAAACTAATAAATTTAGATAGGAAGCAACGTAAAATAAACCAAATTTGATCCCTGAATATTCGGTTTGATAGCCTGCTACTAATTCTTCTTCTGCTTCTGGTAAATCAAAAGGTAATCTTTCGCATTCTGCTAGGGAAGAAATTAGAAAAACGATAAACCCTATAGGTTGACGCCACAAATTCCACCCCCAAAAACCATATTTTGATTGCGCCCCGACTATATCAACTGTACTTGAACTATTAGATAATCATAGTCGGTGATAACATTACTGTTCCCATCGCTATTCCAAAACCGTACATGAGATTTTCACCTCATACGGCTCCTCAGGGCCACAAATAAATGTAAGGACCGGGCAAGTATTCGTTATCTTGATATGGTTATAGCATAGATAGACTCGTGGAAGGTCCCCAATTATACCAATGGAATTCTGTCTGCTATAAGAATAAATCAAAAAGCATTTCTGAATTGATCTCATCCTTCAACTTTTTTGGGGTGAGTAATAACTTAATAAATCCTTCAATAAAATACTCTTTGTAGAAATATCTATTGATATTTCGAGCCATCATTTTTTTTTTTCGATTACGAAAAAAAAAAATTAGACATTCCATTAGTTCATGAATCATGACACAATTTTTCTTTCTATGAAGATAGGAAAGAAATAAGAAAAAAATCGCTTTTCTTTTTATTGTAATTTCTTTTTTTTTTTCTATTTTTTTTGTTCCTCTTCTTCTTTCTGAGAAAAAGGGGTCCTCAAAATCAAAAAAGTAAGGGATTATTTCGTTCCTGATAGTAATTTCTTTAATTGGGGGATAGGAGCATACTCTGAATCGGAATTGTGGGGAGTACTGCCTGATCATTTCTACCAACTTAAAGCCCCAATTAGTATTCTTTTTATGTTATGCAGACGTATCTTTTTCGTTAATTTACATAATCTCCATTACTAATTCTTTGTGTGTATTTTAGTGTTCCTTATTATCCACCCATTTTTTTTTTCAATCCCCCGTTCGTTAATATATGTATTGTAATACATTCAAACATATAGTGAAAACTCCATACGGTTGACTTTTGAGCCCGCTTCAAGCTAGGATGACCAATCAACTAATCTTGGGGTAAAGGGCATCTTCCACTTTTGTTTACTTTAACTTAACTCTTGTACATAGGAAATGAGACTCAATCTTCTTTTACTGCGAATTTAGAAGTTGTTTTCTTTCACTCATATATAACTATCTAATTTTTTTATTAACCTAAAGAATCAATAAATGAATAAAAAAAAAAAAAATGCGGATATCCATTAAATTTCTTTTTTTTTTCTAGAAGGAAAAGAAAAGCTTCTATTTTAGCGAATCGCACGTAGAGATATTGATAAAACACATAAAGTTAATGGTATTTCATAACTAATCGATTGAGCAGCAGCTCGCAGACCACCTAAAAACGAATATTTATTATTTGATCCATATCCTGACATAAGAAGTCCAATAGGAGCAATACTTGAAACGGCAATCCATAAAAAAATACCAATATTGAGATCCGCTAAAACAAGGTGATAACTAAAAGGAATTACTGAATAACTTAGTAGAATTGATATGACTGCTATAGATGGTCCAATACTGAAGAAACGAGTATTTCCTCTAGCTGGAAGAAGATTCTCTTTGAAAAGTAGTTTTGTTCCATCTGCTAAAGCTTGAAGAATTCCGAAAGGGCTGGCGTATTCAGGGCCAATACGTTGTTGTATTCCTGCAGATATTTCTCTTTCTAACCACACAATTACTAGTACACCTATTGTGATTCCTAATACAAGAGTCAAAATAGGGGCAAACACCCGTATGGTCCCATAGAGCTCTTTTAAGGATTCCAATCGGGAAAAAGAATTAATATCTTGTACTTCTGTTGTATCAACTATCATTTCAACGATCAACTTCTCCCATAATGATATCTATACTACCTAGTATCGTCATAATATCCGCCAATTTCATTCTTTTAACTAACTGAGGAAGAATTTGCAAATTGATAAAACCCGGTGGGCGAATTTTCCATCGCCAAGGAAAACTGCTTTGATCTCCTATCAGAAAAATTCCCAATTCTCCTTTTGGGGCTTCGACTCTCACATAAAGTTCTTGTTTCGGTAATTCAAAAGTAGGAGAAGGTTTTTTACTAATGAATCGATCTTCAAAATCATTCCATTCTGGATCGCTTTCTCTAGCAAAGCATCGGATTTCTAAATTCTCATAGGGCCCCCCCGGAATTCCTTCCAAAGCCTGTTGAATAATTTTTACCGATTCTGTCATTTCACCGATTCGGACTAAATAACGAGCTAATGAATCCCCTTCTTTTTGCCACTGGACTTCCCAATCAAATTCGTCGTAACACTCATAATGATCCACTTTACGAAGATCCCATTCTATTCCAGACGCTCGTAGCATTGGTCCTGATAAACCCCAATTTATTGCTTCTTCTCCACCAAAAATGCCTACTCCTTCAACTCGTTCTAAAAAGACAGGGTTTCGTGTAATAAGTTTTTGATATTCAACAACCCCCGTTAAAAAATAATCACAGAAATCCAAACATTTCTCTATCCAGCCATGGGGTAAATCGGCCGCTATCCCTCCGATACGAAAATAATTATGCATCATTCTCATACCGGTGGCAGCTTCGAATAGATCATATACTAATTCTCTTTCTCTGAAAATATAGAAGAAGGGAGTCTGTGCACCAATATCTGCCATAAAAGGGCCGAGCCATAACAGATGAGAGGCTATACGACTCAACTCCAACATAATTACTCTGATATAGCTGGCCCTTTTAGGTACTTGAATATTTCCCAACTGTTCTGGTCCATTTACAGTTATTGCTTCTGTGAACATAGTAGCTAAATAATCCCAACGTGTTACATAAGGCAGATATTGTATAATTGTTCGGTTTTCCGCAATTTTTTCCATCCCTCTGTGTAAATAACCCAATATCGGTTCACAGTCAATAACATCTTCGCCATCGAGAGTAACGATGAGACGAAGAACACCATGCATTGATGGGTGGTGAGGCCCCATATTTACTCTCATAAGGTCTTTTCCTGTAGCTAGTATACTCATAGGTTTTTCCTCGATTCATTCTTACATGAATTGTTGAAAACAAAAAGAAGTTATCAAGATTCAAAATCTAATAAATCAAATAATTCAAAATTCTTTTTTTCAAATTAACGATTTTTTGACTCCCGGATATTCAACTGACTAATTAATTCTTTATAACGTACTCCATTTTTCTTTGACAAATAAGAAAGTAGGCGTTGGCGTTTTTCCAGAACTTTCCGTAAACCCCTCTGAGATAAATAGTCTTTTCTGTGCAATTCCAAATGGGAAGTAAGTCTTTGTATCTTATTAGTGAAACTTAATACTTGAAATTCAACAGACCCACTGTTTTCTTTTTTTTTTTCTTGAAAAGTAACTGAGATGAATGAATTTTTTACCATAAAACGAAATCCTCTTTTCCCTTTCTTTTAATATGAAATTTACTGATCAGTAATAATAATGTTAGTCATTTGAATTGAATATACACAATCATCTTAAAGCCGTTATGAACTTCCGATAAAATCAATCAACAATCAATCCCATTTTCAATGTGATTAGGGATAAAAAGGATGGTATATTTCTTCAAAAGAGAAAAAGCGAGACCTAAAAAAAAATTCTGTTAATTCATTTATAGATCTAACCAATCCGTATGTCCTTAAAGTGGTATCCTGTATCATAATGGAATGTAAGACAAGGCATGTGTCCGTCTCTTTGTTTTCATATACCAGGTATGGTACGTATGGTACGCGATCGATAAGAAAAATGTACTAGTAACAAATTTGCAATCGTGGATACATATGTATCCTTATCATACTGAAACGACTGCCATTATTGGTATTAAACCAATAGCGATTCATACAAACTAAATCTTCTAATCGATAATTGGGCCAAAGAAAGAACTTTAATTTAATTAGTTTCTTTTTCTCTCTAGCAAGATCTTTGCTTTTATCCAAAACGTGACCCCCTTTTTTTACGTTATTACAAAATACGGAATTTCTCTGAATACCATTTTGATTCTTCCAATTGAAACAAATCAGAGTTCTCAATTCTCTACGATGGTTAGGGAATAAAATATTTTCAGGAACAAGCAAATCATAATTCTTTTTGTCTCTATTTCCAGTCATTCTTTGATGTCTTGCAATGGATTCATAATTTTTTTTTTTATGAACATAGCTTTTTTCTCGGTATCTTTTAGTAATTTGGCGCTTATTCTTATGAACCAATGAAATACCTACGATTTGATATATAAAAAACTGTCCATCATTTTTTACAGACAGACGAAGCGGTTCGATAATAAATATTCCCCCTTTCACCAATTCTGTAAGAGTGAAATCCTTATGAATCGTCAAAATATCCAGACCCATTTCTCCCCCTTGAATAGAGGATATAGCAATTTCTCTTGGATTTATCAGTCGAAGCAGGAGACAATAGATCTTGATATTATTTATTATTCTTTGATTTAAAAAAGAATCCCATCTCAACTGAAAATGCAAATACTTTTTTAGGAAGAAATAAAGTTCTGCTTCTGTGTTGTTCTTGTATTGTTTTTTCGTTCTACGTTTTTTGATGTCTGATCCCGAAGAATTTGCTTCAACATCTTTTTCTTGGTTTGAGAGAACTGACCCAAGACTTACTTGGTTTTGTGCATCTGATCGAGGATTCCCTTGGTCTGGGGGTTCTTTTTCTTCTTTACTTCTATTGTATAATTCAAGAGAGTTTTTTTGATTCGATGATATAAAAAGGTCTTCCTTTTTCTTTCGAGTTATTTTTTTATTCCCATTTTCATTTCCATTAAAACTGAAAAGAAGTAATTTGATTGGTATGATCCACGGTTTTTTTTTATATGCATTAAAAAATAGCACTAATTCTCGGAAGAACCAAAGCTCCAGATTTGATATAGGACAACTTAGTATTGCTTCATTCATTCCCATCCAATCAAAAAAGAACTTTTTTTGATTGGATGGTTTAATTTCTTCATCTTCATGAATTGTAAGATAAAAAAGAACTTTCTTATTAATTTCATCAATTATTTGATACTTATCAGCCCCAATCTTAGTATTTGGATTCCTGTTGGTACCAATATCAACCCAGACTTCAATATCAACCTTATTTCTAAGACAAAAATCGAGAATTCTCCAATCAAAATATTTTCTATCCGAAAATTTATCCATATCCATAATATTATCTTCTTCTAGATAATTATTAATAGGGATACCTCCCAACATATCAAATAATTTGCCTTCCCTTATGTTGGAATTAGAAAAGATTTCTTCTTTATTATTTACTTGGAATAATGATTTATGAATATACGAGTCTTTCTTATCTTCATAATTAATAGATTTATATGATAAAAGATCATATCTATAGTGTTTTTTAAAATTATCCTTTTGATTCTGTAACGGATTCGCTTCAAAAAAATTTTGTTTGTCGGAATGAGTTAATCCATTTTTTTCATATGAACCCTTTTTGTTTAAATCTTTCTTTTGAGCCATACTGTGTTGATTGGCTCTATTTCGCCATTTTTGTGGTACTAATATAGGCCATCTTATCCGAGATAAATCGGATTGATATAGATAATGCCCCTTTAACCAGTTTTTCCATTGATTCATTTCAAAATTCCAAAAAGATTCATGTCTTAATTCGTAATGAAATATTCCTTGTTTTTTAAAATAATCTTTTATTTCCTTCTTAAGAAAAAGGGATGTTCCGTCATATTGAAAGACAAATCTTAAATTATAAAAGTGAATAAGTTGGGTTTGTGATAATTTGTAAAATACATATGCTTGTGATTGTGAGAAAAAAGAGAAATCATAAGAAATCTTTGAATTCTTATTACTAACCTTAGAAAGTGATTTTTTTATAGTCGAAATAAAGTGAATTTCATTTTTACTTTTACTTGTTTTATTAATTCTTTCCTGATTTGTTTCATTATTGTGGATATTTTTCTCAATAATTTGGATTTTTTTTGGTGATTCAAAAAAAAAATTGGCATTGATTCTTGGAATATTGACAATAGCTAGAAAAATTTTTATGTATATCCCTTCAATGAAAAATTTTATAAAGAAATATGATTTACCAATTAATCGAGTATTTCTTTTTTTTAATATTTGCCAAATCTTTTTGGACGCTCCTAATATTTTAGGACGATAACTTGTTTTGTTCGAACTAATATTTATTTCGTAAGTTAGCTGTTTTTTTTTCTTTTCTTTTGTAATTTTTTCTATTTTCTTTTTTATTATGTTTGTTCGATTAGTCAGATCTTTTATTTTTTTTTCGGGCAGTGCTAAATTTGTCCAATCCATAGATCGAATTTGAATGGACGATTCGTGAATCATCCGATTACTCATTATCAAATCTTTTTTATCTTCACCCAATTCATCTATTTCTCGCAATCTAAATAATGGAATTTTGTTTGTTTTTGAAAGTTCTTTTACTCTTCCTTTTACTTTTAGTAATAGAATTCTTTTGATGACCCATCTTTTTGTTTCTTTTGCGATTTGTTGAAAAATTTTGGTTCTTTCTTTTAAAACTCTTAAAGACTTTGTTTTCAATTGTCTAATTTTTTTTTTTAGTTCTTTGAAAATGGGTTTAAAAAATGAAGGTCTTTTTCGGGGAGGACCAAAAGGCAACTCCGCTTCCATTCCCCAAACTGTTAAAAAACAAAAATCGTTGTTTTTTTGTCCCCCTTTTTTTTTCATTGCATCTTTATGAGGGAATTGTAGCTTAGATTTGTGCCAGGGTTTCAGGCAAAAAGGAAATAGGATCTTTATCTGAATACCCTCTGTTAACCAGTTTTTCGGAAATTCTCGTTCGGATAATTGAACACCATTATGGGTGCATTTTACATACATTTCCCTATTCCAATCCTTTAAATCCTCGGACCATTCGGGAATTTGAAATAATAGCATGCGAGCAATATTTTTAGCTATTATCAGTGAAGGTAATATAATATATTTTCTAAGAATTGATTGAGTTAATAATACAAAACTTCTGAGTATTTGAGCAAAAAAAAATGTATTCCAGATTTCTGCTATGGGTATCTCTGTTTTTTCTTTTCTTTTGTATTTTTCTCTTTTGTCCTCCTCTTGGTTATCAATTTTTTTTTGCTTTTCAATTTTAGAATCAGAAAGTTTTTTGTCTTTTTGTTTCCACATCCAATTTTTTAAAATAACTTTCATCAGTTCGGAAATATCAAAAGAAAAAAAAAAAGATTTGTCTAGCCTGTCCAAAAAAAGCGGGGAATGCACATTTGCTTGAAACAGTTCCCAAGTAATAGTTTTACGTCTTTGTGCGCGCATGGAGCCTTTGATTAGACCTCGACGAAAATCCGATTGTTGTGAATAATGGGTCAAATTCACTTTCTTTGCTTGCTTAGGACTCTTAGTATATTTTGTATTAATATACGTGGAGGTATTTGGCTTTGGCTGGTTATCAGTAAAAATAACTACATGTTTGAACTTTCTCGAACGAATTGCCCCTGCTACAGTTTCGCCCCTGTTTTTCTTTTTTTGTCCTAAACCAGTAATTGAGTTGTATGACCAGCGAGGAACCTTTTTACTAATTTCTTTTATTCCAATAGAGTTTTTTCTAATTCTTTGGTCGTTGGGATCCGTTATAACTACATCGAATAAAATTTTTAAAATTAGTATTCGATCTTCTGAATCAATTTTTTCTTGTGTGTGTTCTGGAAATAAAGAACGTACTTTTTTTGTTGAAAATAATTTTAGACGAAACCCATCTAGTGTCTGCTCAAATTTGGTATAATTCTTAATAAGAAGAAGACCATGAATTTTATTTATCCAAAACGTCCTGATGTTCTTTTGGCTAGAAGTTTCATTTAGCGTTAGGGGTGAAAAAAAAAAATGGATTCTTCCA